CATAATTTGTTTATATACATCCTTCCTGGTTGAGACCACACATAAAAATGATATTGCCATAAATGGACAAAGAAATATTTCCATTTATTTATCACAAGAGGCGTATCCTTTAAAGCCAGAATTGATTTTCCTTGATATCTAACATAATGCATGAAGAGATCCTGGAGAAACCATAGGCTAGTCGGAAAATCATTAGCAAAGACGTCTTCTACGGGAGGCTTTATTTTTCCATAGAAATATATTCGCTCAAAAAAGACACCGGAAGCTGTTAATCGTAAATGAGAAGATTTGTTGCGTAGAAAAAGTAAGATGGATTCGTATTCACAAACATGAGAATTATACAGGAACAAGAAAAATCTTGGATTACTTTTTGAAAAAATAGAAATCGATTTTTTTAGAAATTTATATTTATGTGGAATAATAAGACTATTCCAATTATAATTATAATACTCGTGAAGAAAAAGCCCTAATAAATACAAAGAGGAGGCGTCTTTTACCCAGTAGCGAAGGGTTTGAACTAAGATTTCCAGATGAATCGGGTAGGGTATTAGTACATCTGATACATAATTTAAACGTGTAAATTTGTCCTCTAAAAAAGGAAATATTGAATGAATTGATCGTAAATTATAATACTTTACGATTTCTGCACCCGTTAAAGAAGATACTAATCGTGGGGAAAATGGAATTTCCACAACAACTGCAAACCCCTCTGATATCATTTGAGAATACAAATTTTTATTGAACCCAAAAACTTTATTTTGGTTAGAATCATTAGAGGAAATAATCAAATGATTCTGTTGATACATTCGAGTAATTAAACGTTTTACAATCAGTAAACTATATTGACTGTCATAACCCACATTTTCCAACAAATTTGATCTATTTAAACCATGATCACGAGCAAATGCATAAATGTACTCCCGAAAGATAAGTGGGTATAGAAGGTCATGTTTCCAAGATCTATCTAGTTCTAAATATCCTTGAAATTCTGCCATTTGAATTAGATTTGAGCCGAAAATACGATGGGATGTATTGGGTTATCAAATGATACCTAGTACGATAGAGTTAAAACAAGGTATTATTTTAATAAATGATTAAAGAATAAAAAAAAAATAATAATAATAAAAATGGATACCTCGTAAAAAGGTACGACTCATCAACAGACTCTCTGTCCTCACTTTTTTCACCCAATTGGTTTATGTTTATTCTCGGATAAACAGATGGTTAGAAATCCTTTATTTTTGCAATCCAATCGCTCTTTTGATTTTGAAAAAAAAAAAATTTCTTTATCAATATACTGCCTTCTTCATACACATTTATCTCCGCCACATAATAGAGATAACTAATAGTTAGGATTCATAAAAAATCGATAATACACTCATGGGAAAAGCCTTTCCCGCGTCAAGCACTAATATAGTTTTAACGTCTAATTAGATCAGGTAATCATTCAAAAATTAAGAACAGGAGCTCGTTACTTTATATTTTCTTTCCTATAATTGGAACCTATAGCTATAGTTAGGTTCTATCCATTTATTTACTGGACCCAACTTTCAATTTAGTTTGAATTTCTTTGCTTTTTAAAATTTTTTAATTGATTTTATTTTGTTCCAAGCCAAGAATTCAAACAATTTAAACAGGGGTTTGGCCCTATTCCTAAAGAATGAAATATTCTTAGAATTCTCTATTGATACGACATGCTGCTTTTTCCAGTCATTCCTTTCAGGATCAGTCGCGGTCTTACAAACTCTACCGATGGTATAGACGAATCCATTGCTTCATACAAATGTGTAAAAGATGCTAGCCGCACTTAAAAGCCGAGTACTCTACCGTTGAGTTAGCAACCCGAACTAAAATAATTATAATGTATAGATATAATCGAAATCCCAATAAATAAAGAGATTGAATTGTACGGCGCAATCAATTCATTTAAAAAAATAAAATAGATTTATTTATTGAATTATAGAATATTGATTTAGAATGAACGATTCAGAAATATAAATAATCAAAAACTATTTGTCGACCAACTCTTGTCTTTTATGTTATCCATTATTATATTATATTTTAATCATTAAAAAAAAAAAAGACTTACAACACATCCAATGAACCCTTTATTTGTTTATTTGAATGAAATAAAATCGATAGGACGGAGATAAATATATTCATTTATCCACGCTCAGATTATATTTATTCGATACACTGTTGTCAATATGAATGTAAATGTTGAGATAAAAAATACAATAGAAAAATAGACAAAAAAAAATAATAATAAATTGAAAAATTGAATTGAAATTAAAACTTCAATTTATTAAAATCAAAAACAAAAACTAAGGATTTATGTTGGATTGGCACTACATATATAATTTACATATAGACAAAAGGGTGTAGACGGACGAATAAATTAAACAAATGAAGTATAAAAACTCCAGGTTTATTCAATTAATATCAATCAATATAAGTAAATAAAGGAAAGATTAACCCTTTGCTTTTTTTCTCCTACATAATGTCGTCTTTTATCACGATAAAAGTCTATTTCCATGTCAATGGGCGTTTTTCAGTGGAATTCTATGAAGAAAGAAAAAAAGCAAAGAAAAGATTATCCAAAACTCTATACAAATCATTCACACTCTCTTTAATTTATATATATTTCGTTAATTGAATTTTGGTTGGTGATTAAGGCGAAGTTCCATAAAAACACCCGCCTTCTTTGAAATATCATGAACAGTTCCTGTAGGCTGAGCCCCTTTTTCAAGGAAATATAGAATAACAGGAACATTTAAATAGGTTTGATTCTTTATCGGATCATAAAAACCCACTTTCCGAAGAGCTCTTCCTTCTCTTCGGGATCGAACATCAATTGCAACGATTCGATAAATGGCTCAGTGGGATAGATGTAGATAACCCCCCCGAGAAACGTATAAGAGGTTTTCTCCTCGTACGGCTCAAGAAAATTCAAGTTATGCTGATGTATAAAATTCTAATGTCAAATATATTCCTAAAATCATCAAATCAATTAGACCAAGAATTTTCTTTCTTTATCATCATATGATTTAAATACTTGTTTCTTATTCTTTCCCCAACCACAAAATTTATTCGTATTTGTAATTTGCACTCTCATAACTCAAGTCGGATAATTCCCAAAGGAAACCTTTTATACGCATTTCGTTTATTGAGCGGTCTCTAATCCCCTTTCTTTTTGTCTGTCTCCTTTCGAATCTATTTTGATTGTTCATAGTTCTGTTCTCGTTGTTGAGACAATTGAAAACGGTATTTCCTTGTTCTAGGATCCTTTATCTTTCTTTGCCTTGAATCATTGGGTTTAGACATTACTTCGGTGATCTTTAATCGTTTCAGTTTCAATCAAAATGGCAGCAACATACCATTTGTTGTGATTTCTTTCGATCAACGAATCATATGAATGGTTGATTCCTGTGTAAAACACTTTTGATTTGATCGAAAATGTTTTGCAAATTCCAAAAAATTTTACTTTTGAATTTGAAACTTTCTTAGAATTGGATCCTTTCGATTTCTATATCGAAAATATACTTAACAAAGTGATCCCAATTTATTAATTGATACTAACCCTAGATTCTTACCCTCCGATAAACGAATCAATACGTTCTCCTCGAGCTCCATCCTGTACTGTACGATACAGTTTACCCCCCCCCCCCCCAAAAAAAAAATGAGAGTTATGGTGGAACAGAACAAACGATGTCGAGCCAAAAGCACTTTCATTCCTATATAATTCCTATATAATATAAAAATGGTGGGTGTAAGAATCCACAGCGGATCGTGTCCTTCAAGTCGCACGTTGCTTTCTACCACATCGTTTTAAACGAAGTTTTACCATAACATTCCTTTAGTTTGGAACCAGTATGTAATTAATTCCATTATGGAATCATGAATAGTCATTGGTTCGGTCGGTACCTAGTAATCTATATTTTATTTTTTCCTTCTATACTTCTATTCTATCTTCTATATTTATATTAAATAGAATTTCTGACAACGTCGCAGAAAAAATAAAAATTAACCCCGGATACATATCGTTATAAATATAAAAATTTATACAAAATAAAAATTGATAATATTTTAAAATTAAAATAAAAAAAAACTAAATAATATATAATATAATATAAAATATAAATAAAAAATAAATATATAAATAAAAAATATATTTAATAATTATAAATAAAAATAACATGACTAAAATTCAAATAAATAAGTTCTTTTTGAATCTGCATCTTCAAATAACTTGATAGTGATAAGATAAATTCAACAATTTCACACTTCTTCGAGTACTAACAACTCATAAGAAATCATCAATTTCAGAGATAGATCACAAATAGATTCTATTCCATCTATGTCTTATTTGAACTCGATTAAATTTGTGAAAAAGATATGATTCAGAGAAAGCTCATTACGAACAAAACTTTTTCAATATTATACTCTTAAATATAAATACAAGGTTGTTCAAAAAAGTAACCTTTATTTTATTCTGATTTATTCTGATAAAATATAAACCACCTATCATAATATATATATGTCATATATATTATATGATATATATGGGTTAAAGCTGCGATAATATCCTACTGTATTGGGTGTGTGGACAGATACGCTCTGGGACGGAAGGATTCGAACCTCCGAATACCGGGACCAAAACCCGTTGCCTTACCACTTGGCCACGCCCCATTTTAACATTTTAAATTTATATTTAATACTAATAAACACTAATATTGGCACTGGTTGTTCGTCAACTTCAGTCTAAATATCTATCAAATATATTAGCTTATTGATAGAATTTTTATACGTGTAGATATAGAATTAAACTGATGAATTTATTGATCATTACATCTAATTCAATTAAGATATTGTATGAAAGTATGATTTATCCTATTCACTTTTGATTTGAGAATTGAAGTTGAAGGATTTTTGATTGGTCAAGTTCAAATCAAAGAAGGGTTTTTGTTAGATCGAAGTTATTTTTATTCATTTACCCTTCTCTAAATAACTCAACTTATTAATAACTCAATCAAAATAAATATAATAACCCTCAAGAACAAAATGTTTGTTATGCTTAATATATTAAGTTTGATCTGGATCTGTCTTAATTCTGCCCTTTATTCAAGTAGTTTTTTCGTCGCCAAATTGCCCGAGGCCTACGCTTTTTTAAATCCAATCGTAGATGTTATGCCAGTAATACCTTTGCTATTTTTTCTATTAGCTTTTGTTTGGCAAGCTGCTGTAAGTTTTCGATGATTTTTTTAATTTAATACGATTTTAAAGAATACTGCCCTGGACAAATTTATGATTTATTCAAAAAAAATTCTAACAATCGATAAGATCAGATAAGTCTTACAGTAGCAACGCTCGATTCAAATATTTAAATTCTGGTATAGCTGTGATAAGTTGGGAACACCACATTTCACTTCCTTATTCTGACCTTTTTCCATTGGAAGACCTCTTGGAGTTGTCCACAATGTCTAATTGTGGGTATAAAAGAAAATTTTTGGTGATTAAAAACTCCACTTTTTTTAAAATTTATTAAAAATGGAGTTTTTGAAAATTCTTTTATTTTTCTAATCTGAAAAGAACTTTAGTTTATTTCTTGGTTTGGTGGCAAAATAAAAATATAAAATTATAAAAATTATAGTAGGGTATGCAATCTAAAATACAAATATACAATATACAAATGGGGAATCTACTCTCTTTTTTCTAAAAAAATAATCTTGGAGATTCTGTAATGCTTACTCTAAAACTATTTGTTTACACGATAGTGATATTCTTTGTCTCTTTATTCATCTTCGGATTCCTATCTAATGATCCGGGGCGTAATCCTGGACGTGAAGAATAAAATAAAAAAGAAATAAGGTTTTTTTGTTTTTCTTGCTCGATTTTTATTTTTAAATGTTCTTTAGTAAGATTTTAGATATTTCACATTTTTAACTATTAAAATAACTAAAAAAAAAAAGAACTCGCGAAACATTCGAAAGGAAATAAAAAATTATCGATGAAAATGGAAAGAGAGGGATTCGAACCCTCGGTACGAAAAACTCGTACAACGGATTAGCAATCCGACGCTTTAGTCCACTCAGCCATCTCTCCCAATTGACAAAGGATAATTACTATGTTACATAAGTCAAAATAAGGCTTGAAAAAAGACTTTTATTTAGTTTATTTATATTTTTTTAATATAAGTTTTTAATATAAGAAAAAAGAAAACTAAAAAATAAAAAAAAAAGCCCTCTTTGATTTTTTCCAAAAAAACCTTTTCTTTCCCCGGCTTGGCCTGGTCAGTACCAGGCTGGGCCGGGCCTCTTTTGTTCCAACCAATCAAATTAAAATAATTTTTTTTTTAATTTGAAAACACAAAAGCTTATTATTGATATTGAAACTATCATATCATAAGAGGGGCTATTTTAGTTCGAGTCATAATCCAAACGTCATTTTCTATCTTCATTTTTTTTTAGCTTTATATTTACTCTATTTTCTCTATTTTTATTTAATAAAAAATAAATATAAATTTTTGTAAAGTCCATTTAAATAAGATACGAAAACAAGGGAACTATGAATTCTTGAACAATGCATTTTTATGTTACGGCTTAAATAGTTTTGTCAAGCCATATTCGACAAAAACCTCCAAGCAAAAGATTTGGTATTTAGTTATTGAAATGAGTCCTCGTTTCCTAATCTCATTACGTACTCTCGTTAACGCTCTTATTTTCATGATTCTTTTTTGATCCTATCTTTTGATTACGAAAAAATTTCTTGTTCGACAAAAAGTCGATTTATACACAATAATCGGATTGTAGCGGGTATAGTTTAGTGGTAAAAGTGTGATTCGTTCGATTAACCCCTTAATAGTTAAGGGGTCCCTTGAGTTGATTAATATCCCATTACGATCAAAAACTTTATCTCGTAAAAAGGATTTACTCCTTTACCTCTCAATGAAAAATTCGAGGAAGAATATAAACTCTCGTGATTTGTATCCAAGAGTCAATTAGAAATTGAAAAATTGGATTATGAAATAACGAAACATAATTTTTTTTAATTGGATCAATACTTCCAATTGAATGAGTATGAGTAAGGAATCCATGGATAAAGATAGAAAATTTATTTCTAATCGTAACTAAATCTTCAATTTTTCTTTTTTTTTTTTGTATTTTGTATAAATTGAAGCAAAATAGCTATTAAACAATGACTTTGGTTTACTAAAGACATCGACAAATCTTTTAGCTCGATGGAAACAAAATGCTTTTCCTAAGGATTCTATTAAAATAGAAATAGAGAACGAAGTAACTAGAAAGAGTGTTAGAATCCCCTCTTTTCTATAAGGATCATCTAGAAAGCGGGTCCTTTTGAATGCATTCAGACAGAAAAGCTGACATAGATGTTATGGGTAGAATTTTTTTAATTTTGTTCATATCTTACATTTGGAAATTTATCCATCTTCCATAAAGGAGCCGAATGAAACCAAAGTTTCACGTTCGGTTTTGAATTAGA